AAAAAGAATAATTGTTTACTATAGCATTACTATAATATAGATTTAGTTTTTTTATTTATGAATAAACTAAATCTATATTTATAGGGTAAAATTTTGTTAAAATAACAGCAAAGAGGTCTTTTCTTTTAACTAGTATACAGTTGTAAGTTTTTAATATCGATTAATTCTTCCATAAATTGCTTAAAGTGAAAATAAATTTATTAAAATTAAATTATAATTATAAAGGATCCATTTATATTTTTTAGAATACTTTTTTTCCCAGAACTCTTTAAATTAACGGGTTTTTGTCTCTAGAATATCCTATTGACCAATAAATTTTTTATAGACTACTCTATTTTGTTTTGACAAAAAAGCCAGCAATCGTCGACGTTTTCCCAAAATTTTTAGCAAACCCCTCTGAGATAAGTAGTCTTTTTTGTGTAATTCTAAATGTGAAGTAAGTCTTTGTACTTTTTTGGTAAAACTTAAAACTTGAAATTCAACAGACCCTCTGTTTTCTTTGTTTTTTTCTTGAGAAATTACTGAAAATTTAATTTTTGCCATAAATTAACTTTCTCCTTTATTTATTATCTTTCAATTATACAAAAAAAAGCTATCCAATAGTTACTTCAGCTTTTGTAATAGTTATCAATTAAAAGGAGAATTTTTCTCCTTTTAATTAGTGATTTAAAATCTAAAAAAATAAGAAAATATTACAAAATTTATATTATGAGCCACTCAAATTTAGTTCATCTTCGAGTATCATTAACTAACCTCTTCCCAATTCATTTCTATAGGTAAAAAGTATATCTTCTAATTCATGTATTAAATATAAGTTTAGAGTGGAATGCAGGGTAAGGTATATGCACATCGTTTAACCTTTTTAAATTCTTTAAATTATAAAAAAATAAGGGATAGAGTATAAATGTTCAATTAATGAATTTTTAATAGTGGATACATATGTATCCTTAACATACTAAAACAACTACCATTATTAGTATCAAACCAAAAACGATTCATACAAGCTAAATCTTCTAATTGATAATTAGGCAAAAAAAAAAACTCTAATTTTATTAATTCATTTTTATCTTTATCAGGATCTATACTTTTACCAAAAAATGGATTGCAGTTTTTTACCTCGCGCCCTTTATAAAATACTGTATTTAGATTAACACACTTCTCGTTTTTTGAATTAAAACAAATTAGAATTCTCAACTCTCTACGACGTCCAGATGAAAAAATTTTTTCAGGAACAATGACATTCAAATGATTTTTGTATCTATTACCATTTGTTTTTTTATATTTTGAAATGGATTCATCAAAATGAGTATTATATTTCTGTTCAAGAAATTTTTCATTAATTTTTTTGTGCTTACTTTTCTGAACCAAGTAAATACCTATGGTTTGATACATAATAAATTGCCCATCATTTTTTACCGATAGACGAAGAGGTTCAATAATCAATACGCTTTTTTCCATCAATTTTGTAAGAGTTAAATTCTTGTCAATCAACATTATATCTAAATTTATTTCTCTTCGTTGAATCGAGGATATATTAATGTTTCTTATATTTTTCAGTCTAAGCAGGAAACAATATACCTGGATATTATTGATGATTCTTTGATTCAAAGAATCATCCCATCTCAATTGAAAAAGAAAATAACGTTTCAAGAAAATATCTAGTTCTGCTTCTGTATTCCTTTTGTATTGTTTTTTCTTTTTCTCCTTTTTCATGTCTAATACCACAAAATCTTCTTCAAAATTTTTTTGGGGGTTTACTTTAATGGATCCAAAATTACCTTTATTCTGTACATTTGATCCAAGATCCCCTTGGTCTACAGGTTCTTCTTTATTTCTATGATTTATTTTTTTATACCATCGAATAAAAAAATTCACTCTTTCTTTTCCATTGATGTTCTTATTTTCACCAACATTTTTTTTTTTTTTACAATTTAAAAGAAGGAATTTACTTGGTATAACCCAGGGTTTCGTTTTATATACATTATAAAGTCGTATAAATTCTGGGAAGAACCAAATTTCTAGATTTGATACTGGACAATTAAGTATATCTTCATTCATTTCCATCCAATCAAAAAATCTTTTTTTATGGTTTGTTGAATTTATTTTTTTATCTTGATAAACGTTAATATAAAAAAAATCTTTTTTATCTATTTTATCAATTATTTGATAACTATGAGTAGTTTTATTCCTCTTGGTATCGATCTTGATCCAATCCTCAATATCCACTTTTTGTCTAAGATCTAAATTAAGTATTTTCCAATCTAAATATTTTCTATCGAAAATTTTCTCACTAAAAAAAAAAAGATCCCGTCCTAGATATGTTTTGATAGCCATATTATCCTTATTCAGGATATCAAAAAGTTTTTTTTTATATGTGTTGTAATTAGAAGAAATATCTTGGTTCTTCTTTTTTTCAAATTTTGATCCATAAATGGGTGAATCCTCAGGATTCAGAGATTTATATGAAAAAAGATCATATCTATAGTATTTTAAAAAATTATTTCTTTGATTCCATAAAGAATGTACTTCAAAATCACTTTTATTTTTGTAATTAATTAATTGGTTTTTTTCATAGGAATCCCATTTGTTTAAATCTTTATTTTTAATAAATTCATAAATTATATTTCGCCATTTTTTTGGTATTAATCTAGACCATCTAATCTGAGATAAATTATATGGATACTGCCCTATTAAGCAGTTTTTCCACTGATTCATTCCACGATTCTTTAGTTTATTATGTTTTAATTCAGGTTGGAATATTCCTAGTCTTCCAAAAAAATCTTTTATTTCCGTCTTAAGAAAAAACGATGTTCCCCGATATTGAAGAACCAATCTATATTTATACAAATTTACAACTTGGGTTTGTAATAACTTGTAAAATACATATGCTTGTGACAAGGAAGATAAATTACCAAAATTACTATAAATATTTGAATATTTCTTACTAATATTATCAAGTGACTTTTTAATATTCGAAACAAAAAGACTTCTATTTTTTTTTTCTTTATTAATTTTTTTTTTATTTGGTTCATTATTGATAAATACATTTTCAAAAAAAAAGATTCTTAATTCAAGAAAAAGTTTTGTATTTATTCTGGGAATATAAAGGATAGATAAAAAAAAATCTATGTACATACTTTCAATGAGAAATTTTATAAAGTAATGTAATTTATAGGTTAATCGCGGATTTCTTCTTTTTAATATTTGACAAATCTTTTTTTTGAAGTCTAATCTTTTAGCATTATAACTTCTTTTATTAAAACTAATATTTTTTGTTGGAGTTACTTTGTTTTTCTCTTTTGTAATTCTTTCTATTTGATTTCGAATGATACTTATTCTATCAGTAAGATCTTTATTTTTTTTTTCTATTAGTGAAAAATTTGTCCAATCCGGATATTGAATTTGACTAAATGATTCATTAATTATCAGATTGATAATTTTATAATCTTTTTCTTTTTGAGTTTCATTCGATTCATATACTTTTCTTAAATTTAATAATATAATAGGATTCACTTTTGGAAGTCCTTTTATTTTTACTTTTAAAACTCTTAGATCTAAAAAAGACTTCTTTTTTAATTTTACAATTTTTTTTTTGAGTTCCCTAATAATGGGTTTTAAAAAAGAAGGTCGTTTTAGAGGAGAACCAAAAGGAAGTGCAGCTTCCATTCCAAAAACTGTTAAAAAAGAAAAATATTTTTTTTGTTTTTTCTTTTTTATTCGATCTCTATGAGAGGATCTTAGTTTAGATCTGTGCCAAGGTTTAAGACGAAAAGGAAATAGAATTTTTATCTGAATACCATCTGTGAACCAATTTTTCGGAAATTCTCTTTCTGATAATTGAACACCATTATAGGTACATTTAACATGCATTTCTCTATTCCATTCCTCTAAATCCTCAGACCATTCAGGAGGTTGAAATAATAACATACGTCCAATATTTTTAGACATTATCAAGAAAGGTAATAGAATATATTTTCTAAGAATTGATTGTGTTAGTAACATGGAACTTCTTATTCCTTGTGCAAATGGGATGCTATCCCAAGCTTCTGCTACCTCTATTCGTGCTTTTTCTTTTCTTTTGTTCTCTTTTTTTTTTTCCTCTTCTTCTCTTTTTGTCTGTTCTTCTATAGGCTCCCCAATTTTTACTTCTATCTTTTTTCTTTTCCAATTTTGATAAATAAAGTTGGTTAGTTGAGAGATATCAAAAAACAAAAGCGGGTATTTCATTATTCTGTCAAAAAAAAAAAAGGAATGCACATTTGTTTGAAAAAGTTTCCAAATAACTGTTTTGCGCCTTTGAGCACGTATAGAACCTTTGATTATGTCTCGTCGAAAATCTGATTGTTGTGAATAGTGTATCAAAGCCACTTCATCTATTTGATCCGTAGGATTAATATCCTTAGTATTAGGATCAGTGTCCTGCTTGTTAACAGTAAAAACTACCATGCGCTTGGCTTTTCTTGAACGAATTTGATGATCCCAGGGTATGTCTTCTTGATATTCCCCTAATTGTTGTTCCAATTCGGTTATTAATTTGTATGACCTACAAGGTACTTTTTTACTGATTTCTTTTATTACAACCAAATTTTCTTTTTTTTTTCGATTATTTGGATCAGTTAGAATTGCATTAACTAATTCTTTATAATTAGTATATGGAAGAAGGATATTATGAATCCGATTTATGCCAACTCTATTTTTGAAATTTTCTATAGGAGTTCTGATGGAAGGTAAAAACTTTTTTTTTATTGTTCCACGATAGGGTCCATTTAAGAAGGGATCATAGATTTTGGGCAAATACTTATTTTTAGTATCGTCGTTACACAATCTAGTTCTTGTTTCTATTATATCCAGACAAAAGGGTTTCCTATCTAAACCTTCAATTCGATTTATAAATTCCTTGTTTAAATTATTACTTTTTTCTTTGTTGCTATAAACCCAACAATTTTCTAGTTCATCAGAGGTTTTTTTTTCTAGCGTTAACACAAATATATTCTTTTTTA